CCATTCTACTATTAAGTACATTCTTCATCGAATTAGATCGATGATCTAGCACTGATGGAATTTCTATTCTGTTTACTGAATCACATGAAATTTTATCCAACTCCATATTTGGAATGAAATGTATGAACTACGTTTGAACGGAGGAATAAAGAGAATTTTCTACTTAAATTGGAAGTTGCAACAGATCAAAATGGAAAGGAATTGATAAAACAGTCCTAGAAACAGAATTCTGTCACTTAGACTTATTAAAGTTAAAGTCATAAGGTTTTGTATATAATAGCAAAACAAAAAGGATTTCAATTATACCATTATTATGATATTACATATTCGAATTTGAGAAAAATAAAAGGATTCGGTATTTGGGAGATAAATACAAAGACAGAAAAATCAGAAACAACATAGGATCCATTTTTTTAGCACTTAACCGTCTTTATGTTAGAGATTTCGTTATTCAAAAAAAAACGATTCGCAGAGAAGAGAAATATTTCTACTTTACTTTACTGATTTTTGAATAGAATATGATTTGAAGTGTATAAGAAGGGTTGCACTTATTAAACACGTATGCGGATAGCTATAATATCCGACTTCTCTTTTATTGCTGGTTCTATTCGGGACAGTCCGGGTCGTGTTCTATCAAAAGAGAATTTCTATTTAATGCAAAATTGAAGTGAAGTAGGATAATTTTATGATAATTACCTATAGACAATATATCTAAATAATAGATATCTGTGTAACAATTTATGTTCTGGGGTTTACATATACTGATATGTTTTGTTATAATTGAAATTGAGAAGGATTTTTTGATTGAAAAAATAAATACTGATTAGTTCTGTCTCAATTTGTATTTTCTTATGTCATTAGGAAAACACAATTTGCGATTCAAATCCCAGAATCGTCATTAATTCGAACTAAGCAGTCAATAGTTAATGGTTCAAGTTTGTCGGCTGAAAATCCACATTTGATTTCTCAATAGAAAAGCCAGAGAATGTTTTTAGCATTGTGGATTTTCCAATACTATACAATCAATCGAAGGGATGGATAAAATCCAAAAAGGGTGTTTCTTTTAGGAAAAGGATTAAGGAAAACAGGAGTCAAAATCCAAGTACAATAAAACTTCAGCAATCTGGGAAAATTTTCATCTATTTTGTATTATTTTGGCGGCATGGCCGAGTGGTAAGGCGGGGGACTGCAAATCCTTTTTCCCCAGTTCAAATCCGGGTGTCGCCTGATCAACAAAAAAACCCGAAATCTCTTCTTCTCTTCGGTTCCGCTTATAGAACTCGCAGAATTCTTCCCCGTTAGAAGCAGAGGAAACAGACTGTTAATGCTTTGTTGATTCTAAGCATGTGGTCTGAGGGTTTTCTAAACAAAAAGAGTGTGAATGCTCGTTCGCATCTAGGATTCAAGGAAATATTCGAATCTACTGGTAGAGGGTCTATCAAGACTTCACGATTCCCTTATATTACTAAGGGAGTGTCTAATGACTGGATCTTGAATCAGATTGTAGAGCCTGAATAGGAAATCTGATTCAATTAAGAGTTTTGGAAGGAGGTGCAATATACGACGGACTCGCGAGAATCTCCGAGTACTCAGGTATCCAACCAATATTAAATTGGATTGATAATTGACTTTTCTATTTTATAGAAAAAGGGGCAAACAGAAAGAATTTCTTTGCGGCAACCCCTAGACAAGCCCCCTCTTTCAGAGCAATAATGGGGAAGGGGGGTACCGGATCAAATGGGGAAATAGAGGTCTGTAATAGATAGAGATTTCTGGTTTTTCGTGATTTCTCCCTTGTCTGTTTTTACTTACTAAGGTCAACAAAACAAAAAAAGAATAGGCCTTATTATTCTTATTCCTACATGTTCCCATTCCCTTCGGATCTTACTACGTATTTTGCTTGTGTTTAATCTTTCCCGATTCGAAATCATAATCGATTTATTGGATTGGTTTCTCGATAGTGTTCGGTCAGAATCCCTTTTGACTCTGCGCCATGGATTCCACTATTATTAGGGAGGAATAATAGAAAAATTCCTTCGTATTTATAGAGATAGGGGACATAATTCACATGGATATAGTAAGTCTCGCTTGGGCTGCTTTAATGGTAGTCTTTACATTTTCCCTTTCACTCGTAGTGTGGGGAAGAAGTGGGCTCTAGAAGTACTACTAATTGAGTTGAGGAATCAAACCGTATCAATTGTTTTATAGATTGTTCTGCAACGCGTTTTGAACTATTTAAAATCAAAATCTCTGAATTTCGAATCCCATTGGACTCCAATGGAGTTATCTATGATATGAATCATACTCTTTCTCTCAAAGAGATATTTCAGTGATTCCCGTGTTTGTATTTCGAAAAGAAAGGGATTCCGATGATTGGAAATTTCTTCTAACCTAAAATTCTTCCGAAATTTTCTATTTCAATCAATGAAATGAGCTCTTACTATCTTTATAGATAGATACTGAGAAAGACTAGACTTTTTTTTATTTCTTTCCCTCTTTA